TTTATAGATAGATTAAAAAATCGAACAAAGTTCTTTTTGTCTTACTTTATTCTATTTACTTTCATATTTATTCTAGTTACTCTTTCTCTATTTCTTATTCTTTTTTTTATTTATTTACTGATTTCTAAACAGAAAAAAAAGATTCGATTTAGAATTTAGAAATCTATTTTTTTCGGGGGGGGGGTAAGAGCGATACTTAACTTATTAGAATTAAGGACCGGGTTTCCCGTCAATTGCGAAATACTCCATTTTTTGCAACACCCCCAGTTCCCATTGGATTCAAAATGGGAAAGAAGGAAGTGAGTCAGTATGCTAATTTCTCATCCTCAAAATCAAACCTTCCCCTGACGGGTTCCCACAATGAATAAGTAATTGTAGGAATAAAGTCTTGATATAATTCGAAAAAGCAAGGAGCAAGCAAGTCCGAGGCGATAAAATAGGAAAAACATGCGTTTTTTTTTTAGATTCGATTTCTATTAGAGGATTCAAATGAAAATAGGATTAAACAAAGGGATTCGCAAATAAAAGTGCTAATGCTACAACGAGCCCATAAATTGTTAAAGCTTCCATAAAAGCCAGACTCAGTAATAAGGTACCTCGTATTTTTCCCTCCGCTTCAGGCTGTCTCGCGATACCTTCTACAGCTTGACCCGCGGCAGTCCCCTGCCCAATCCCAGGTCCAATAGAAGCAAGCCCGACGGCCAACCCAGCAGCAATAACAGAAGCGGCAGAAATCAGTGGATTCATGATAAGTTCCTCGCACCAAAATAAAGAAATCGTTAATGATACAATCATCCAATGAATTATGACTTTATTATTCCATCCACGAAGTGGAAGTTTTTGTGATGTGAATCCAAGAGCCTTTTGCTACTCTACTTCTTTCTCCCGACCCATTCTTTGAATTCTTCATTCTTTTCTTTTTTCGCGATTTCATCTTTTTATTCAATAAATTGAATAATCACAGATGAAGTAGAAAGACCCCTATTGATATTGAAATATCATCTAAATTCATAGTAATAGAACAGATTCGATAGATCTTTAGTTTCATATATAGTGAGTCAATATCTAATATCACATATACATGTCTTTCTTCCATAACGTAAACCAACTATTCGTTTCGTATCTTAGATTCAATCCGATTCTAGAATCATTCTTCGACCAGAACCCGAAGGGCTGGCTTATTAGCATTAGATTTCACCTACCTAGTTCAACCTCCTCTCCTAACCAAGCCCTTTTTTTGAATTTTGATTTTCCTTTTATTTAGCATTATCCTACTCCTCCATGGATACAATCTAAATAAACGAACTAAATAGATGAATCAATTTGTTAGGCCGAATGCTTGTTGCATAGAAATCTCAATATTTGATTGATCTACGTTCATGCTATTTAATATTTAGTAATATGTTCTTTTGGTCAATTGGTGAATTGAATGAACAAACAGTAGAGAGATAACCTTCAGTGGAGGGAGATCGAAGGGGGGTCAAGGAAGAATTTTAGGAAAAAGATCTTCTCTTTTAGATCTCTTTCCTTTTTTCCAATTCCCTATCCTATATATCGCAATCTTTTTTTCTATTACTCTAGGCCGTATATCTCGTAGTTTTATATTTACTACTAGGTTCTGTAAGTCAATTTTATTGAGTCACGGATACTTTGTGTTGGGCTAAGCCAAACAAAAGACTATATTAGTCAATGATGACCCTCCATGGACTCGCCTATATAAGCCGCAGCTAAAGTTGCAAAAATAAGAGCTTGAATACCGCTTGTAAATAATCCAAGGAACATGACAGGTATAGGAACCACTAAAGGTACTAAAGAAAGAAGAACAACAACGACTAATTCATCGGCTAATATATTCCCAAAAAGTCGAAAACTAAGTGATAAAGGTTTGGTAAAATCTTCTAAGATGTTAATGGGTAAAAGGATTGGAGTCGGTTGAATGTATTTATTGAAATAAGCCAATCCTTTTTTAGTAAGACCTGCATAAAAATATGCCACTGACGTGAGTAAGGATAAAGCAACGGTTGTATTTATATCATTTGTGGGTGCCGCTAATTCCCCCTGCGGTAACTGTATGATTTTCCAAGGGAAAAGAGCCCCCGACCAATTCGAAACAAAAATAAAAAGAAAGAGAGTTCCAATAAAGGGAACCCATGGGCCGTATTCTTCTCCAATCTGAGTTTTGCTCACGTCTCGAATGAATTCAAGGACATATTCGAAGAAATTCTGAACATCCGTCGGAATGGTTTGCGGATTTCGAACAGCTAGAATGGATGAACCTAATAAGATGGCAATTACAACCCAAGAAGTAATAAGTACTTGGCCGTGGACTTGGAAACCCCCTATTTGCCAATAAAAATGTTGACCGACTTCCACACCGGATATATCGTATAATAGCTCCTTGAATGGGTTTATAGAACAAGATAGAAGATTCATATTGCCCTCTGCCAAAAATAGAACTTGAAAAGGAATTGTTTTAATTCAATCATCTCTCTTTTCGACTTGCTTACTGGAATTTTTTGGATATTTTGAATGCCCACAAGAGTCTCTTTTCTTTATCTTTCATCTCTTTTCTTTCATCTCTGTTTTATCTTTCATCTTTTCTTTCATTTTTTGTTTAGCTTTTGTGTGCGATGGACGAATAGTAGTCGTTCGTATAGAGCTAGAACGACCCATACAAATTGCGAAAATTAATTTGTTAAGAATGAATCGGATTGAAGGGATAGAGTCATCATTTGCTGGAATCGGAAGATCCACGAGATCGGGGTCACAATTTGTATCGATTAAACCAATTGTTGGAATTCCCAAAGTAATACATTCTCGAAGGGCCGTAAATTCGTTTTGCTGATCAACGACAATTACAATATCGGGTAATTTCTTCATATATTTCACCCCGCCTAGAGATTTTTGCAAGTGAGACAATTGTCTCTTCAAAATAGCTGCATCTCTTTTCGGAAGGCGGTTGAGTCCCCCTGTCTTTTGTTGTCTTATCAAGTCCCTGAACTTACAAAGTCTCTTTTGTGTAGTGGACCAATTTGTTAACATACCGCCGAGCCATTTTTTATTAACATAATGGCATTCAGCCTTTATTGCAGCCCGTGCTACTGAATTAGCTGCTTCTTTTTTGGTACCAACAATTAAGAATTGTTTTCCCTTACTTGCTGCATCAAAAACTAAATCACAAGCTTCTGATAAGAAGCGCGCGGTTCTAGTAAGATTTGTAATATGATTATCTTTAAACTTTGCATAAAGATAAGGCGCCATTCTAGGATTCCATTGCTTAATATCATGACCAAGATGAACTCTTGCTGCCAGCATGTCTTCCAACTGGATGTTCCAATATCTTTTTGTCATTTCTCCCCACATTTCCTCTTTCTTTCTTTCTTTTTTTTTCAAAGAAAAAAAGACGCGGTATCCTGAAATAAAGAATTGTTCCGATGGAACCTTTTCTTCTACCGAAGATTGGCCGTTGATGCACGATTCAAGCCATTCCTTTCTATTTGTTATTCTGTTTGTTTATTACTATTATCAACTAGCCGCCCATAGTGCAAAGGATGAATTTATCTGTTCTTAGGAATCGTGAAATCCTATCAATTCTTATTCTGATGTATCCTTGAAATTCTTTCAACTGCAAAAATCAAACAATTCTTTATGATGGGATAAAATATCCATCACTTTCCCGTCGAATAAAATCTTCCTTTTGGTTTCCAGAGAAAGAGTCTTATGTTGCCTTGAAGGGGGGTGCACTAATCCTTTGAATCCGGTCCCAACGGGGATCAGCCCCCCTAGAACAACGTTCTCTTTCAGGCCTTTCAACCAATCGATACGACCTCGGAGAGCGGATTTTGCTAAAACCCGAGCAGTTTGTTGAAAACTCGCTTCGGATATGAAACTTTGCGTATTCAGAGATGCTTTCGTTATTCCCAATAAGATGGCGTGGTAACAGATCCCCTCTTCCAAAGCACGCCCCGTCCGTTCCGCTCGTAAAAATCCAATAAGTTCTCCGGGTAAAAAAACATTAGACATCCCATCTTCTGAAACCAAAACTTTTGATGTTATTTGGCGTACAATCAGTTCTATATGCCTATTATGGATCTGCACTCCCTGGGATCGATAAACCTTTTGAATCTCATTAACCAAAGAAAGACAGCTTTGCGCTATTGTTAGCTTGGCACCAATCAAGAATCCCCAAGGAATTCCAAGAATTCTTGTTATACACTCGTTCCAATCCTCAACTCTCTCTTTTAGGTCCATCGATATTGAACGCGCTTCGAACGCCTTATCTACTTTTGGAAGACCCTGTGTTATATCAGCAGACCGCGCTTTTTCATATATAAATGTAACTAGTGTACCCCCCCCGTAAAGGATTTCTCCATAATGGCCATGAACGGTTGCTCCTGGAATAGCCAAATAGGGCTTAGCTGATCTTATTATTACATAGCCAACTTGAACAATGAAAACTTGACCCGATTTTAGGCGTGGTCCGTTTTTGGCTATACATACAGTTTCACAAAGAAACTGCCCAAGATTGATTATTGTAGATGTTTCTTCACAAGAATTAGGAAAATTCTGATGATAATTATGCTGTAGAAAATACCAATTCAAATTGAATGGATTCAAAAAGATGTTACTATATGGATCGGACTTATAGATTCTCCCGTTTTCATCCATTAAAAAATAATGAATTACTTGAAAGGTCTTTTTCAATTTGTCACGTTGCAAATCTTTTTTTACCGAAATCCGATTCTTTGTGATTAAATGGTAAAATACATCAAAATTCGCAATTTGAGGGACTGTTCCTAAAGGGCCTGACAAATTACTAATTGGACTGAGAGGGTCTGTATCTCTTTTAATTGATTCTTTTTTCGGATTGTGATATTTTACATCGTTGAAGGGGCCTAGTCGAAAACAATTAGATGATGACAAAATGAGGAAAGATTGGCATGCCTGATTTCTATTCAACAACGTACGAATAGTTCCTCGGTTTTGGCTAAGTGATTGTCGAATCCTTGCCTTGGGATAACTGGAATAAAAGGGATTTCTTTTGGTGTGATCTAGCTCATTATCAGAGGTAAATCCTGACCCTGACGGATCATTCCTTTTTCTTATATACGCAATCTGGGGTTTCCCTAAGCGAATTCTTAGGAATTCTCGAACCAAGCCCTTTGTACTTACTTCGACAAAGGAAGCGTGAGCCTCTTCGATAGATGAAGCTTTTGTGTCTTGGTCCCAATTCAAGACTAAACAAGTCCGAACTAATTGAATCCTTCGATTTGTGCCAGAAATGCCTCGAATCAACTTGTTATCCCCATAACAAATATAATTGACAAGTCGAAGTGGTATATTATCCATTTTCTGCAATAGATCCGGAGGAAAAAGTCTTTCTAAATTTATACCGTCCGCTATTTCATATGTGACTACGGGTCGAAGCCAAACAAAAGACTTTTTCTTGGTAGGTCTAATTTGTTGGACATAGATCCAATTTTTCGGATTTTTGGATTCCTTAGAATTTCTTTTTCTTATTTGTGGTGGTATCAAGATGCCAATGTGTTTGGATATAGATATCTTAGATGTCTTCCCCGTAAAATAGATATCTCCAGAAAATATTTGAAGTTTAATCCAATCGTCTTTTGTCTCCACTCGTACCAATCCGCCTACTCGGCTTCTTTTATCTAAAGTAATTTGTGTATTTATTCCAATGAGACTATTGTTTCGTACCATTATGGAAGAGGTTTTGGGTAAAATATGCACTTCTTCGGGAATGAAAAAAAGTGGATCCACCTTCCCTTGGTCTTTTGGCTGCAATTCTTCGACTCCTCGATAGTGGATGAAATACTCTTTTTTGGCGTTTGAATCCACCTCTATAGTACCATATTTCGTAATTCCCGAAACCCTTATTTTGTATCGAGGATCATCAAAATAAGCAAGAATGTTCTTTCTACGGAAAATACCATTTCTGGGTATTTTAATCGAGATGTCAGAACAGAGTATTCGTTCTTTTTTTCGTCGATGTTCTTGGATGGATCGGAATGGAATGAGAAATCCATTTCTTCGGTTCTTCGCCAATAAATACAAATTCTCGTGTAGAATAGCAGGATATAGGAGATTACAACGGGCAGTCGATAGACTCCGAGTCAGTTCTGAATTCACCGAAAGGCTAGGCGTATATCTGCCTTGGACAGAAAGAGAATGAGTGCTCATTTGATCTTGATCCTTGTACATCGAAAAACGAACTGGACGGGATCCGCATAAATCCCCTAATAATATCCATAAATGACTTGTCTTTGGTAAGATATGGACATTACTTTTAGGAAATTCGAGTTTATGGTACACGTCGGTACTCCAGTGCATTTCTCCCGACGAGTCAGAATAAATATGTTTTCGAACTCTATCTTTCAAATCAAAAGTGGATGTTCCCGCGCAAATCTCGGCAATTACTTGTTCTGATTCTACATATTGATCATTTTGAATTAAAAGAAAACTATTTGGTGGAATAGGCACGCTCTGTATAATATCTTCACTCTCAATAGTTAAAGAAAAACCTCGATAACATAGAAAAGCGGGTTGCCCATGGCGTGTCCGTGTGGGATGAACCAAGTCCTCATTGAATTTGATTTTTCCGTTGAAAGGGGCTCGTACCTGTTCTGCAGTACCTCCTGTGAATACTCCACCGGTATGAAAGGTTCTTAATGTTAGTTGAGTCCCCGGTTCTCCAATGGATTGACCCGCAATAATACCTACAGCTTCCCCTAATTCGACCAAGTCGCCGTGACTAGGATTTCGACCATAACATAATCGACAGATCCAAGACGTACTCCTACAAGTAAAGGGAGTTCTAACAGATACTGGCTGTCTTTGGAAGGTTATCAGTCGATTGACAATGCCAACCCCAAGATCTTGATTTCGAACCGCAATGCATCGCGGACCCAGATAAATATCGTTTGCTAATACACGACCGATTAATGTTTGAATAAAAAGTCTTTCTGGCACCTCCCCATTTGGAGGACTTATAGAAAAACCTCGGGTGGTACCACAATCTGTTCTACGTACAACAATATGTTGAACTACGTCAACAAGTCTGCGCGTAAGATACCCAGCATCTGCTGTTCGTATAGCAGTATCCACAACCCCCTTGCGGGCTCCATAGCTAGAAATGATATATTCTGTTAATGAGAGCCCTTCACGGAAATTGCTTTGAATGGGTATATCAATCATTTGTCCTTGTGGATCCGACATCAGCCCTCTCATACCTACTAATTGGTTTACTTGAGATGCATTTCCTCTAGCTCCCGAAAAAGACATTATATGGACTGGATTAAGGGGGTCAGTCATTCTAAAATTGAGAATCATTTCTTGTCGAAAATATTCACTTATAGCATACCAGATCTCAATGGATTGGCGTAATTTTTCTATTGCGTGTACATTCCCATACTGATAGTATTTTTCCAAAAGAAGACTTTGTTGTTCAGCATCCTGCACTATCCATCTCTTAGACGGTATCGTTAAAAGATCATCAATTCCTAATGAAATGGATGAAGCGGTGGCTTGCTGGAAACCCAGAGTCTTTACTTGATCCAGGATTTGGGATGTATCTGGCATTCCGAAGTGATCTATTAATCGACTAATAAGTTGTTTAATAGCAGGCCCGTCTATTACTTTATTGTGAAAGGCCAGATTGGCCTCTTCTTTCATAAACACCTCCCTATTCCGTTGAGTAGGATTCCACAATGGGTTTACATGGTTGGAAACCTCTCTCTATATCGACCTTCCCTGATTTGAGATCAGAGATATCCTTTGACTAGCTTCTTCGATTTCTCGATAAAGAACAAGATGACCAACAGTAGTTCGAATGTATATACAACCCTTTTCTTTTTTTACACTTCTTACTATTAGAAAGTGTCCATAAATCTCATGATGGGTACCCAAAGATTCATAATGAACTTCGACAGGAACTCCTCTTGAAACAATAAGGAGTCCATCTAGTCGCCACCGGAGCCAAAAAGGGCTATCTAAATGGATTCTTTTCTGTCGATAAGCTCCAATTGCATCATAGGAATTCAAAAAAAGGAGTTCTTTTCCTTTGGTATACCGATAGTTCTTATCGTCAATTCTTTCATTTTGATAGGTTCTGCGATTCCACAAATGATACCTATTTGCACAAATACCTCGACGATTCCCACTTGTTAACATATAGAGCCCAATGAGCATATCTTGGGTTGGTATGCACACGGGATCTCCAATAGCCGGACCCAAGAGATTCATAGTAGAAAACATAAGTAAATGAGCCTCCGCTTGAGCCTCCAAGGATAAAGGTACATGAACAGCCATTTGATCCCCATCAAAGTCTGCATTGAATCCTTTACAAACGAGTGGATGTAAATAAATAGCGCGCTCTTTCACTAAAACGGGTTGGAAGGCCTGTATACCTAATCTATGCAAAGTGGGTGCTCTATTTAGCAATACAGGATGCCCCTGCACAACTTGCTCAAGTATTTCCCATACAAATTTTTCTTTTTCCCGAATTTGCTTCTTAGCAGTTCTTATGTTCGGAGCAAAGCGCTGTCTAATTAGACAGCGAATTACAAATGTCTGGAAAAGCTCTATTGCTATTTCACGAGGCAATCCACATTGATCTAATGAAAGTAAGGGGCCTACAACAATGACAGAACGCCCCGAATAATCAACCCGTCTGCCAAGCAGAGTCTCACGAAATCTCCCCTCTTTGCCTGAAATTACCTCTGAAAACGACTTGTAAACCTTATTATGATAATCCCTTTTTGGCTGTCCGCTTCTTCCATTATCAAGAAGTGTATCCACAGCTTGTTGTAGCTCTTTCTCGTAACCCGTTACTAAGGAACTTGGCGCATATTTACTAGATATTAATAACCTGTGAAAAGCCTGGTTCTTCTTAAGAACCTTTTGATAGAGTTTATTAATATCCGAACTTATTGATTGAACCTCAGATATCTTAAATATCGGTCTCAACTCGGGGGGAAGAACCGGTAATAGACATAAAACCATCCATTCAGGTTTTACATTTGTTAGAAGCAAATGCTTAGCTAATTCTATGCGTCTAATCAAAAAGCGCTTTCTTCTTTCCCTTTTCTGAATCTCCGATTCTGTACCCTCTTTCCCTTCCTCCTTTAAAACTTTCCATTCTGCCAACGAAGAATCTATAATAACTCGCAAATCTAGATCGGCCAATTGTTCTCGGATAGCGCCTGCTCCAGCAGAAATTTCACGATTTCGAAATTTTAGGAAGCCTTTGGTCGTAAAAAAAAGGGAGAGGGTATCGGTCCAGGATTTGGTTTTAGATTCGTCGAAGGACCCTCGTAATCGTAAGAAAGTAGGTTTTTTACCTAGAGACCCAGCAAAAACAAAATTGGGATAGGATCCTCTAGGCCCCCCCTCAAAACCGGACGTGAAAGTTTCCTCTCATCCGGCTCAAGTAGTTACACTATCTGAAGATATAGGAGTTCTTGCTTTCAAATTCTAGAAAACCCCAAACTACTCTTTACTCAAGTTCTCACAAGCAACATTTCATTGATTCCTTGTTCTTTTATTTTGATTTTAGGAATTCTTTCATTCAATTTCAAATAGCGACATAAATGAAATGTGAAATTGTTGAGTAGTCTACTTCCCTTCGAATGATGAATCCCTCTAAACTAAAGGAATAACTTGGAATTCATAAAGGACTTTACTTGTCTATATATCGCTCCCTTTGATCTTTTAGGTCCCTATGTCACCTCGACGGTTATGGCAAAAGGCCTTGCCTTTAAAATGAAAGACTATATGCGATGGATAGACTTCAGGAACCATAAACTAGTTGCTTACTTGAACATAAACAAAATGGAATTTCTTTCTAAAAGATAAGGAATGTTTTGCACAAAAGAAAGAAGTCTTTTTCACGAGGTACAATACAACTCGAAATTCAATTTCTATTGTTTTCTTTTTGTTACTGAATCGACCATAGACCAATTCCCTTCTATTGGGGGTTATTTAATACACCCATAGTTCTGAGCTTCATGTTCCTCCTCACAAGAGACATGTCAGATCCGGGCATCCTAATTCGTATTCGTAGGGTGACAGTTTTTCATTCCAAATCTGTCAAATCTGAATTTCGATCAAATCACACATCGCGGTATACTAGGTTTTCTAAGTCTTTAAGAGGTGTATCTAAAAGATTGGCGATATAACTAGGAAGACGCTTCAAATACCACCTATGGGCCACGGGGCATCCCAGTTTTATGTAGCCCATTTGATATCTTCGTATCCGAGAATCAACAAACTCGACTCCGCATTCTTCGCAAAATGTTCTCTTTTCTTTGTCATCTCCGATTTCACGATACTTTCCACAAGCACAAATTCCACTTTTTATAGGTCCAAAAATTCTTTGACAAAACAATCCACCCATTACTGGGGTATTTGTTTTACGATATTTATCATAATAAAAAGGTTTAGGGTTTGTCACCTCTCCGACTATCTCTCCAGTGGGCAAGGTTTTATTGGCCCAAGCACTTATTTGTTGAGGAGAAACTAACCCAATTCGAAGTTGTTGGTGTTTAGACTGATCGATCATAGAAAAGAAATTCCGAGTCATTCCGATTAAGCTTCCTTCCTATTCATCTGGAAGTTCTTCTTAGATACAAGGAAATGATTCAGTTCTAGGGCCAAAACTCGCAGTTCTCGAACAAGCAACCGAAAGGATTCTGGAGCATACTCATTCTCATCCTCAGGCTCAGGTTTCGATAGCGCTCCTCCAATCATTAGAGTACCAATTACTTGTTTGCGAGTTCTAAGATGATCAGACTTATAAGTAAGCATCTCGTGTAAAATATGAGCAACCCCCAATCCCTCTAGAGCCCAAACCTCCATTTCTCCTACTCGCTGTCCCCCCCCCAGGGCCCTTCCCTTAACGGGTTGTTGTGTAACAAGTGAATAACGACCAGTGGAACGCCCATGTATTTTATCATCAACTTGATGACTCAATTTCAATATATAGGACTGTCCCACTATAACAGGTTGTTCAAAGGAATCTCCCGTTCTTCCATCCAATATTCTGCTTTTTCCCGGATACTCGGGTTCAAATACCCATGGATTCCCTGTTTGCTTACTGGCTTCATATAATTCAGAAAACACGAGTTTTCTCGAAGCCTCTTGTTCATATCTCTCATCAAAAGGTGCTACTCGATAATGTCTATCTAGAAGACTCCCCGCCAACCCGAGCGAGCATTCAAAGATCTGTCCTACATTCATTCGCGAAGGTACTCCTAATGGGTTGAAGACCATATCAATAGGCCTTCCGTCTTGCAAATAAGGCATATCCTCTCTAGGCAAAATTTTGGAAACGACCCCTTTATTTCCATGTCTTCCGGAGACTTTATCGCCTACTTTGATTTGACGTTTCTGTGAAATATATACACGAATCATTTCTGGATTACAACCTTTATGGATCCATCTCACATCAATAACTCGGCCCCTCCCACCTATAGGCAGTTTTAGACAAGTTTCCTTTGAAGCGGCTATCGGAGCGTCAAACAAGGCGCCTACTAACCTTTTTTCCGGAGCTAATTCGTCCACCAGTTGAGGTGTTAATTTACCTACTAAAATATCGCCCGCTTCTACCCAAGATCCCAAGATTGCAACTCCGTTTTTGTCTAAATTTCGTAGGAAATGGTCGTCTATATGCGGTATTTTTCTAGTGATCTTTTCGGGGCCTTTATCTGTCACAAAAATCTCAATTTCACATTTCCGTATGTGAAAAGAAGTATAAATATCTTCATATACCAGACGCTCACTAATGAGTACCGCATCTTCAAAATTGTAACCTTCCCATGGCATATAAGCTACTAATACGTTTTTCCCCAAAGCGAGTTCACCCCCAACCGTAGCGGCACCGTCCGCTAAAAGCTGTCCCTTTTTAGTCCATTTACCCCGCGAAACCTGGGGGTTTTGATGTATCCAAGTATTTCTGTTGGAACGTTCATACAAAACTAATGGACTGCTTAGAGTCTCCCCATTGACCGATAAAAGGATCTTGTCAGCATGGGTAGAAATGATCTTTCCCGCGTTTTCAGTTATAAGGGTCATCCCGGAATCTCGAGCCACTTGGCCTTCCAAACCAGTTCCAACAATGCACTTCTCGGACCGAGAAAGCGGAACTGCTTGTCGTTGCATATTTGAACTCATTAAAGCCCGATTCGCGTCATTATGCTCGAGAAAAGGAATGAGAGAAACTCCAATAGAAAAGTATTGAAAAGGAAAAACACTTCGAAGATGAACCTGGTCCCATGCAATAGTCAGGAATTCTTGACGGTATCGAGCCGAAATCATCTGTTCTTCCTGAATACCTTGATTCAGTGCCAAAGCATTCCCTATCCCGATCATATAGTATTCCTCTTTCCTTGAGGATAAATAAAGCATCCGGATCTTTTTTGATTTCAAGGAGATTTCGTAAAGTGGGCTTTCTAGAGACCCAAAATCACCGATTCTCGCATGAATTGCTAAAGATCCCGTAAGGCCAGCCTTGATTCCTTCAGATGTGTCAAGGGGGCAAATGCGTCCATAGTAACTAGGATGAATATCGCGTATTCGAATACTTGCAGTTCGTGCTGTCAATCCCCTAGGACCCAAATAACTCCATTTTCTCCTATGAACTGTTTGGGACAATGGATTCGTTCCATCTAAAATGTGAGATAATGGGTTTAATCCGAAAAAAGATTCATAAGTGGTTGTTAATGGAGTTGAAGTTACCAAATTCTGAAGGATCGGTCTTCTTTTCTTTTCAAAAGCTTTCTTTATTGTCGCGTTAACCGCCTTTTCTAAACGAAAAAGAGCCAATCCGAATTGATCTTGTAAGAGATCCCCTACAGAACGAACCCGTTTATTTTTCAAATGATTCATATCGTCAAGTGTACCCATTCCAAATTGCATTCCAATCAAATGATCTGTGGCTGCCAATATATCTCGGGGTAACAAAAACGTGATGTTCTGGGGTATATCAAGATTCAATCTTCGGTTAATATTTTGTCGACCAAGCCTTCCTAATACACACCTTTGGCGAAAGAATTTTTTTCGTAATTCTATATATATAGTATCATTCAATTCTGTATATCCACCTGCATCAACAAATTTTTGATACAATTCCAAAACCGAATTTTCTTTTGACCCAAAATTTTCGTTAAATTTTTTATCCAGAAAAGCCTGAAAAATTTCAGGGTAGCAAACATTCTCTATAATGTCTTTTAGATTCGAACCCATAGCCGATAATAGAACTAAAATAGATATTTTCTGTTTCCTACTCACGCGAGCCCATAGACGTCCTTTTCTATCAATCTGTAATTTTAATCTTCCTCCGCAATCTGATATTATGGTGGCGATATAGACCGTAAATCCCTTATAGTCCAATTCTGATCGGTAATAGATACCCGGACTTTGCAATATTTGATTGACCACCACTCTGTGTATTCCATTTACTATAAAAGTTCCCAGGGAATTCATTAAAGGAAGGTTTCCAAGAAAAACGGTCTGTTCTTGCATCGGCCTTTTGTTTTTCCAAAGGAATCCCGCGGATACATATAATTCAGAAGAATAGGTGAGTGATTCATATATAGCATCTCGTTCCTTTATCAACGGTTCTACCAAATAATATTTTTCCGAAAAGAATTGAAAGTCTATGTCTTCGTCTCTCCAATTTTTTAGAAAATCTCCCTTTGGAAACTTAGAAAGTTCTTCTCTTAAGCCCTCAGCAAGGAACCTATGAAATCCTTCAATTTGTATCTGATTAAGCCTAGGGATTGTAGCCATTCCTTCATTTCTATCGCCAAGCATTTTGAATCCCCCTTTTATCGAAAAAATCCCATTATTGGCTCATTCTTCATCCAATCATATGGAGCGATCTAACAATGATGGAATTTAGATTCCGTTTACTATACTAAATCACATGAAATTTTACTCAACCCCGTACATCTAATATACGAAATACGTATGGACGGAGAAATGAAGAGAATTGGATACTCAAATTGGAATTTGAAACAGATACGAATGGAAAGGAATTGATAAAAGTCACTTGGACCGATGGAGTTTTGTATAGAATATCAAAAACAAAAAAATCATTTCATTTCTACCATTATTATGCTATTCCATATCCAATCCCATTGGATACCAGACAAATAATAAATGAATTCGCGATTGAATCTGTTCGGGGCGATAATAAAGACATAAGAATCAGAAACAAGATAGAGTTGAGTTTTTTAGCACCTATTCGCGGATTCTGTTGTTCAAAAAAGGATTGGCAGAGAAGAGAGATGCTTTTTACCTATTTTGGGGTAGAATACGATTGAAGCGTGTCGTGCTCTATCCAAATTTCGATTTTCTATTCAATGAAAAAATCAAAGCACGGTACTTTCGCGAGAATTCCCTAAAGGTATCATCTACAAAGATGATACTTGTTTCAAGTTTACACATTTGTGTAACATCTTATGTTTTGGGGTTTACAAATACTCATCATTGCTGTTAGAATTCCAATTATTGAAACAAAAAAAGAAAAGCTGATTTTGTTTCGTTATGTATCCACTGATATTGTCTTATATCAATAGTATCCGCAGGGAAAGACGGTTTGAAATTCAAATCTAAGAATCATCCTGGAGTTTACGGACAATAGTTAAGGATTCCTTTTGTTTGGTTTTTGCGACCGAAAATACACACTTTCCTTTTTCCTTTCAATAAGGAAAGAAAAGAAAGAGGGGGGTAGAGTATGTTTTAAGATACTATACAAGGGATGGATTCCATACCAAAAGAGAGGTAGGGGTTTCTTTTAGGCAAGGCATTAAGATTCAAGATACAAGTCTAATATTCAAAAAAGAAGTTCAGTAATCCCTCTCCCTAAACAGAAACAAAAGCCGAATATTTGCATCTATTTGGTATCCTTTTGGCGACATGGCCGAGCGGTAAGGCGGGGGACTGCAAATCCTCGTTCCCCAGTTCAAATCTGGGTGTCGCCTGATCAACAAAAGACGGGAATTCCTTTTTGACTCTTTGCCACTAATTTCACTATTATTAGTGAACAATAATGAGAAAATTCCTTCAAAGAGATAGAGGACAGAATTCACATGGATATAGTCAGTCTCGCGTGGGCTGCTTTAATGGTAGTCTTTACATTTTCCCTTTCACTGGTAGTATGGGGAAGAAGTGGACTTTAGGGTTACTACTAATTGGGTTGAGGAATTCAACTAAACTGTATTCATTTTTTAGAAAGCGTTCTGCAAAGCCTTTTTTTGTATTATTATTAATTTAGTAATTCCAATTTTTGAAAAAATTGAAAAAAAAAAAATAGAGTTCTTTCAAAATTCTAATCGCGAAGTAATGTATTCTAGGAATATTCTATATGAATAATACTCTTTCAATCAAAAAAAGATTTCACCCCATGCTTGTATTTCGATTTGAAAGTAAGCGGGGTACAGGCGAATGGACAATGAGAGCGAGCAGCTCCCCCTTTTAACTTTGAAAAAATTGGGGTGGTATGCACATTATATATACCATATATATAGTAGGATACCTACTGTGAGTTTCTCTATATTAAATATTAAGCCGGTTATATCCTTAAAAAGTAAACCTTTGTACATTACAATCAAAATCTCTGGATGGTAGAAAGAAATCTATGAATATTTCTTTCTACCAGACTAAGAGTCTAATGTAATGTTGATTCGAGTTCGCTCCTTTCATTTCAGACACGAAATTGGAATCTTTTTTCTGGCTTCTTCTAGAAGAAGCCGAGTTTTATTCAAATGAATCGCTTTGACCAACTGTTTTTACGTAAATTATAAGTAAAAAGGCCGTAGGAACTAGAATGAACAATGCAGTAGCAATAAATGCGAGAATATTGACTTCCATAATCTCATCCTTTCTTTTTTTACTTCAAAATAACTCGGGATTTAATCCCATAGAATAGAGATGAAAAACCTTTCACCTAGAAATGCAATCGGATGAATTACATTACATCTCGATGATATAAAATCTGATCAATATCAGAATAACAATATCTGACCTATCAAATCAACTCATCGTCAAGAATTAAATAGTATAACATAGGAAGATCTTTTATCCATACTGCATCTAAAATTCGATTTCTGATTCAATCAAAAATTCCTTTCCTTTTTTTTACTTTAGCATTCTTTTTTTACTTTCTTCTCTATAAAAAAAACACGCCGCCTTCCTTGTACAACTACAACAATTCTAATTCTCGGAAATTATCCGAGAAAATATAAGAAAATAGCATCTAGCCATCTTTCCGCTGGAGTTAAGTTCTAACTTCATTTTTGAATGCTTGTTCTTTCTTCGACAATACCCTTGGATTACTCATTTCCTCTATCTCTAAGTTCTAAGAGAAGGGCGTTTGTTTGCGCTTTCCCTTTTTTTTTATTAATATCTTCCTCTTTCTTTACCTGAATTAGTAAAGAAATGCATATACCAAAAATTCAGTGTGAAATTGGAATGAGATAGGTTGTTTCACATTAAAGTTAGTATTAGTAATTGACGTTAGACCAAAGAGCAGCTGGAAAAGAGGATACTTTTCCTTTTAAAAGTAGAAAAAGAGTAGTATTGACTATGTCATTTTCTTTTGTTTTTTATTGTACAAGAACGGAATTGCATTTTTGTATGTGTTCCCGGTAAACATATGATACTCTATTCTATTGTGCGGGTTGGGAGCAGTTGAAAAAAACCAGAACGAGTCGAGTCTTTCTTGGAAGTCTAAATAGCATTTACGAATAATTGCAGGAATTTGCATATGTATATTTCCTCTTGATCAGTACTGGGCGAAGTACTGGAACTTTCCTTATTTATTTGGAAAAGAATGAAATGAGAAAAGAAATTTGCGAAGCGAAACATAAAAAAAGAATGATCCCTCCGGGACTGAAATTATGCAATTTCGACCCCCTAGCAGAAAAGAGAAAGAAAAATTCATGTATTTTTTATTGAATTTGAATCCATCGGGACTGACGGGTCTCGAACCCGCAACTTCCGCCTTGACAGGGCGGTGCTCTGACCAATTGAACTACAATCCCAAGACATTAAGTGAGAGTGGCATGGATGCCTAGTACTCCTTTCGTTATTGCCAAATCGACTGACTTTCACTGGAAAAAGACTTTTTTATAGTGACTTTGTGGCACCTTTTCACTCTCATTTCTTTTCATTTCTTTGCGGGAACAAAAAAAAAATGAAAATAAAGAAAATAAGGAAACCGAAGAAGAAACCCGCATTTCAGGAAAACAAATGCGTTGTGCCATTTCATGATGGATCAACGAATTCTTGGGTCGAGCTGGATTTGAACCAGCGTAGACATATTGCCAACGAATTTACAGTCCGTCCCCATTAACCGCTCGGGCATCGACCCTAGAAGAATAAATTCTAGACTTGTGAATAATCCATACTCAACTTCCTTTCCTAGTACCCCACCCCCAGGGGAAGTCGAATCCCCGCTGCCTCCTTGAAAGAGAGATGTCCTGAACCACTAGACGATGGGGGCATACTGTCCCGGCTGCCATCATAACTATGATTATAGTATGAACAGTTTTTGAAAATTGTCAACATAAACACAACTCCAAGGGGTGGTTTTTGGTTTACTTGACATAAAAAACAAAGAAATCTCTAATTATTCTATAGACTTTTAGGTATGACAGCTTGGTCTATCCTTTTTGATAGCTTTTCTGTGCAAACACTCCTTGGAGTTGTGTTTATGTTGACAAATCATTCAATTCGATAGATAATAAGTGTATCTGCATGCTTTTTCACTTTGAGCAAAGTGAAAAAGTATTTGGATAAGGGTTAAGGGTTAAGGGTTAAGGGTTAAGGGTTAAGGGTTCGGTTCTTCGATCCTTTGTTAAGTGTTAACATTTAACATTGGATTTTTATTTGCTGGCCCTTTCTTGTCTTGAAAGGGTGATCACCTTGTTAAGTGGTAACATTTAACCAAAAAATAAAAAAAAAAAAGGGAGGAATTTTTATGAGTATCCAAAAATGGACTCGGAAACAACTTGGGAAACTGAACGTTAGAAAGTTAGATCTTAACCGACTCTCTCGTAGAGGGATGAAGTTCTTATCTGTTGTAACTTTGACTATAACAGTCATTGTAGTCTCGTTCTCCGCTTTACTCAACGGAGTCGAAATGGTGAGGATTCTACTGGCCCTGATCAAACAGGGATTGTATTTCATGCTCTTTCTGAGCTGGCCCTTTCTTGAAAGGATAATCACCTTTCTCTATAGACAAAGAGTCGTCTGGGCAATAGCGTCTCTTTTCTTAAAGGATGTAAGGTTGTTACTTTTTTTTGTAAAAAAAGAGCTGACCGCCGATTTGAAAACCGTTGGTTTGACTCTGGCTGGGCCAGAGTTGAACCATCTGGTCTCTTTGGTAGGGACCTTTCTTAGTCCCTGCCACAAGATACTCTTGGCATTGAGCCAAGGATTCTTTTCCATTTCTGAAATGATTTTCAGAATGAAAAGATTTGTATCATTCGTTTTCTTTTTTTTGAAAAATACGGTAAACGGAACAAACCTCCGTTATCTTCTGTTTCCAGGGAAAGTTTTTTTCCCTGACAATGGTATTGTCCTACCTATAGTCAGGGTAGAGGAGGTGGATGCGTGGTTCTCTGTCTTCGATAGACATAGAAGCTCGTTTATCGACAACCTTCTCTATTTTACCCTACCGAGGAGGGCTTTTTCGCAATTGATAAAATCCTATCAATGCCTAATACTCATTTTATTAGTTCGGGTAGTTGAAACCTCGTTCTATGGGGTAATTTTGTGTTACGTTTTCAAAGACTTTGAAGAAAAATCTCCCAAAGCATTTACGAAAAAGTACGGATCGTATTTGATTTGCGTCATAGTCCTTAGGACTCTATTCCCACCCCTCACTTTTAGGGTGAGATCCTTTTGAATTTGAATGAAAATCCAATCGCCTCCCTGGAGACGATTGAAAATCGCTGGGCGGATAGCGGGAATCGAACCCGCGTCTTCTCCTTGGCAAGGAGAGATTGTACCGTTCAACTATATCCGCCTTAAAATAAGGAAATAAGGACGATAACAGAATTTTTCTTATTATGTTATTTTGCACTGTACGATCCCTTTGTTTATGGGATCGTTTTCTCGCAAGAGAAAATAATAATAATTATAGAATGGATTGCTCCCTATGCCTAGATCACGGATAAATGGAAATTTTATTGATAAGACCTTTTCAATTGTAGCCAACATCTTATTACGAATAATTCCTACAAGCCCAGGAGAAAGAGAGGCTTTTACCTATTACAGAGATGGTGTGATTTGATTTTTTTTTTTACCGCTCTCCGTACTTAGGAGAAAGACATTTCTGGATAGAAAGAAAAAAATCTTTTTTTTTAGTAAATCTTCGCTTGTTGAAGGTGAAGTTTTTCAATAACATAAAAACAATTCCTTCTGTCGTGTATCCCCGATTAATGCAACCTCAGATGCTTCAATTGTGGATTGATTCTAGTATTGAGCGAAAGGTTAGACCTTTGTAGGTTCTATAAATGTGGGTGAACCTTATTCGACTAGTCCCAATGGGCGGCAGAGGAGAAGAAGCACTACGTCTAGGAATCAACAACACGAAACCTTTGTTATAAATGACCCCTTATCCTTATCGGGATCAGGGCTAAAAAGAATGGTTGGGACAAGAAACATCCATCTCGTTCGTACTTTGAATACACGTATAACCATCGAAGACTGTTGAAAGTGCCCCATTCCCAGAAATTAGGAGGCGTTGAGGACAATTCAATTTTTAGAATTCGCCCTTTTTTTTATCGGGTACCAATACGCTTGATGTTAAGAAAAAAGATTTTGAAGGAAGGTTGGCTAGTGATTTCTTGTAAAAACACTAGCCCCGCTCAGTTAATAATGAGACAATTTCAATCTTTTTTGATTTCGTGTACCATTCTCATTATGCACATAAGTTAAGGGAGGAGCCGTATGAGATGAAAATATCACGTACGGTT